AAACGAAGGGAGTTTTCAATGCACGATCTAAAAACATATCTTTCCGTGGCACCGGTACTAAGTGCGCTATGGTTCGCGTCTTTAGCAGGTCTATTGATAGAGATTAATCGTTTTTTCCCGGATGCGTTGACATTTCCCTTTTTTTCATTCTAGTTAGTGCCGTGGCAAGGAATAAAGAAAATTAGAACTCCCAGGAAATAGCTGTCAATCCTTAAGTCTCCCCTTCTATTTCTCTTTTCTCTATTTTTTCTTATTTTGAGAATAAGGGAGGAAAGAGAAAGACGAAAAGTGGAGTCAACGGCTGTGGAATTCGGATTCAAATTCGAATAATAGATGAATCGGGAAATGAAAGTATGTGCAGAGTATTATACAAGATACTTAAACGAAATGGTGTACTGTGATTTGTTTGAAATTGCGTTTCGAAATTTTTTGATCTTATTTGAAAAAAGTGATTGTAGCAACAGTTTTCATAATGGGAGTTCAAATTAGCAACTTCTACTTTTTTCGGTCTTCTTCCTTTCGAATCGAACGGCAAAGCGTTGAGTAATTAAAAAATCCAAAGGAGGTTCATGGCCAAGGGTAAGGATATCCGAATAACAGTTATTTTAGAATGTACTACTTGTGTTCGAAAGGGTGTTAATAAGGCATCAAAAGGCATTTCCAGATATATGACGCAAAAAAATCGCCACAATATGCCGAATCGATTGGAATTGAGAAAATTCTGTCGCTATTGTTGTAAACATACAATTCACGGGGAGATAACGAAATAGCTCGAACTGAGCACTTGCACCTCTCCCGAGTAAGGGAAAATGCCATGCTACTTCGCGATAAGATAATTTGGATAGAAAGAAACTACTATTGTTTTTATGTATTCTAATTCCTTTTCTAGATCCAACCGAAATGGGATTTTCGGTTTAAAGAAATAAATTAACCAAACCATGGATAAATCCAAGCGACCTTTTCTTAAATCCAAGCGATCTCTTGGTAAGCGTTTGCCCCCGATCCAAGCCGGGGATCGAATTGAGTATAGAAACATAAGTTTAATTGGTCGATTTATTAGTGAGCAAGGAAAAATATTATCTAGACGAGTCAATAAATTGACCTTGAAACAACAACGATTAATGACTCGTGCTATCAAACAAGCTCGTATTTTATCTTTGCTACCTTTTATTACTAATGAGAAACCGGGTCAAAGAAATACGAAAGTCCGAAAGAAGTATAAGCCAAATCGAAAGAAATATAAGTCGCCCGGGAAAGACAAAAAATAGGCTTACGCGTTCGAGATAAGCAGACCTCATTTTAACCGCCGGAACCGTAACGATAAACATGGCCCCGTCTTTAGTAAGATTCTACAAACAACTACCGGAACTTAACGCTGTTAGTGCTATTGGAGCATGTACAATTCCAGGGGGGGTGTTCAATACCGATATTTATAGGATGATCTGCGGCGTGGATTAAGGTAATTCCCGTGGATATTTATTTGCGGCCTCCGAAACCTGCAGCCGTGATAGATGCTATACCAAAATTTTCAAAAAAAAAAAAAATCTCTCGCGCAATCGAGAGAATTAGGTCGCAGCGACCGAGCGGACTCTTAGCTAGTGTCTATATCGTACGATAAGAAAGTCATGGAATGTAGGAGGCAATGCAAAAGTATAATAAAAAAAAAGAAAGGGTATCGGATTCGATTTTTCTTCGTTTTTTTGTTAGAAGGAGAGGATAACTCAACTCAAAAGACTAGAAATCTAGAATCACATTTCTATTTCTTAAATACTTTGGCTACGAAAGTCTTTACCCATCGATCAAATCAAAATAGATAGGATATCTGTCTAAAGCTAATATTTAGCCTCGTAATGAATTTAATCAAAATTGCTCTCAATTGCTATCAATTACTTTAGCTAAATGCATTTTGTGTCAGGAACCAGATTTGAACTGGTGACACGAGGATTTTCAGTCCTCTGCTCTAACCAGCTGAGCTATCCCGACTATTCTCGATACTGTATCCTCAGTTTACGACAGAAGTTGTGTATATGTCAATTGAAAAGATCCTCCCGTTCACGAAATTTATTGGATCGGCAAAAGAACAACTTAGTAAGTTTCATGCGGAATCAAAATCCCCATTATGAATCATTCATATGGGGATTGCTTGCGCAAAGATGTTCATTTGTAATCTATCCTCGAAACAGAATAGAAAAACCTTTCAGTGGTTTGTAAAACGTAGGTGAATGGGAACGAGCAGGAATTTGGAAGCGCTACCAAAAACAATAGAAAGAAAAGGGTAGACTCAAGCGTTAGGCAGTGCCAATGGACTCTTTGGGGATAGAGGGATTTGAACCCTCACGATTTTTAAAATCGACGGATTTTCCTCTTACTATAAATTGCATTGTTGCCAATATTGACATGTAGAATGGGACTCTATCTTTATTCTCGTCCAATACTTCTTAAAAAGATTTCTCAGACTCTGGAGTGACTCAGTTATAGCATCATTCTTCAATCTGAATCGATTCACAAGAATTCGTCCATTTTTTCTAGAACAAATACAGATCCGAGTCGGCATTAATCATTTGATAGTTTCTATTCAGTACGCATACGTTAGCTACGTAGATTATATAGGGTTATCTACGATGTATACGAAGGTATCCTTCACGCTTTCGGAAGTTTCAAGAGAAAGATTCCTTTACCAACGTAAGACAATCAACTCCATTTGTTAGAACAGCTTCCATTGAGTCTCTGCACCTATCCTTTTTGATTTTCGCTTTCCGACCTTGTTTTCAGAAAACGGGATTTGGCTCAGGATTGCCCATTTTTGTTAATTCCAGGGTTTCTCTGAATTTGAAAGTTATCACTTAGTAAGTTTCCCTACCAAGGCTCAATCCAATTAAGTCCGTAGCGTCTACCAATTTCGCCATATCCCCTTTTGAGATTAGGATCTCACTTTGATGTCCTTCCCAACTTGTCGTTTAGTTCTACCGGCACTATTGAATTTCGTTGAGATTTATTGCTAGCCGGAAAAAGTCTTTTCTCATCTTTTCTTTTTGGTCCAATCGAAAATAATTTTATTATTTCTGCTTTGACAATTCAATATAAGGGGATCCATCCCATAGATCGATCTGTCCTACGTCCGATCACTTTTCTATCAAATTTTCATTACTTAGACGGTCGATTTTTCGCCCGAAATTCTACCTTTCTAAATGAACGTGGCGTCCTGGCTCATTTGTTAAAACTAAGACTTCCAGTTACGAATTATAATTTACAAAATTGATGATGGGAAAGAAAAGAGCTAAGGGTAATCCAAAGAATTTCCAATGTCGATTGAATTCACAAAAAAATTTTGGAATAGTTATTCGTTTCTTATTCAATAATCTAATCTATAATATTATTGTGAGAAAGAAGTCTAAATTCTACCTTTCCAAATGAATCATTAGGTTCGCGAAGATTTACGATTTTAGGAAAGTCTATATTTTCTTGGTTTTGATTAATAGTTAGTATGCTATAGCTCAGAATTTTCTCAAAATTGTATGGTAATAGGTACTAGCAAGCAAGGATTCTGCGAGTTTAGTGAATTCCTGGGCGTTTTGAATTTGTCAGCCTACTTAGCTCAGAAGGTAGAGCATCGCATTTGTAATGCGATGGTCATCGGTTCAATTCCGATAGTAGGCTTTCGTTCGTTGTTTTGAGTTTTCATCGGTGCGCATGTTCTTTTGAAAGCAAAGACCAGTAAAATTGCTTCCGCTTTTGCGAAAAGACCTCAATTTCGATGAGGTTATCAGAACTTCCAACTAGGACAGAAAGAGATTTATTTTCTTTTTCTATAGCTATATAGAGAATAGAAAGTAAACAGCGGGATATTTCTTTATCCCATTCATCTCGTTATTCTTGAATAGTACATTTGAGTCCATTTTCTGTCATTGCCTATTTAGTTTAGTTTGAGGTTCGTTTTATTCTGGAAAATGCAATTTCAGCAATAAGAGTGAAATATAAATAAGAGGAAGGAGTCTTTATGTCACGTTACCGAGGACCTTGTTTCAAAAAAATACGCCAACTGGGGGCTTTACCAGGCCTAACTACTAAAAGTCCCAAAGAACGAAAGGATACGGATAAGGATCGTAAAAAAGACCAGCGGCCTTGGGAAGAACCCATATATCGTATTCGCTTACACGAAAAACAAAAATTGCGTTTTCATTATGGTCTCACCGAACGCCAATTGCTTAAATACGTTCGTATTGCGGGAAAAGCCAAAGGTCCAACAGGGCAGGTTTTGCTCCAATTACTCGAAATGCGCTTGGATAACATTCTTTTTCGGTTGGGTATGGCTCCGACTATTCCGGGAGCTCGCCAATTAGTTAACCATCGACATATTTTAGTAAATGGTCGGATCGTAGACATACCAAGTTATCGCTGCAAACCCCAAGATACTATTACAGTAAAGGATCGCGGAAAATCGAAAGTTCTGATTCAAAATTCTATCGATTCCTCTCCTCACAAAAAATTACCAGCACATTTAACTCTTAACCCAGTTGACTATAAAGGCTTAGTCAATCAAATAATCGATCGTAAATGGGTCGGGTTGGAAATAAATGAATTTCGAGTTGTAGAATATTATTCGCGTCAGGCTTAATCCGAACGAAAAGAAAAGAGCGGAAGATTTTCTTTCCGTATCTCTCCCTTTGTTTCCAGTCTTTTTCGTGCCACCGCTATTAGGAATACAGAATTTATATCAAAGAACGGGCTAACTGTATGGAAGAATGATATCGATTCTTAGTTGATCTATTGTGGTTAGGTGCGTTGGCTGAAGGTACGGAAAGAGAGGGATTCGAACCCTCGGTAAACAAAAGCCTACATAGCAGTTCCAATGCTACGCCTTGAACCACTCGGCCATCTCTCCTACATAATGATTATGACCCAAAAAGCGAGTCAATTGCGAGTCATTTATCGGAATTATTTGGGTAGGTCCGACGAATCACCTCTAACGATAAAAAATGTTTCATCCAAGTTTTTGTTTT